ATGGAGTTTAAGGGCTTGCGCTTGTGGGCTCGACGCTGGCTAAAATCCGTAAACCATAAAGATATTGGTACTCTATATATTTATATAGGTCTTTGGTCTGGTGTCTTTGGCCTGAGCTTAAGCCATTGTATACGTATCGAGCTTAGACACCCTGGTGAGTGATTAGAAAGGGGGCACATATATCACAGGGTGATAACCATGCATGCCTTCATAATGATCTTCTTTTTTGTAATGCCTACCAGAATTGGTGGGCTCGGTAACTGGTTTATTCCTCTGATAGTGAAAGTCCAAGACCTGGCTATGCCGCGGTTGAATAATCTAAGGTTTTGACTATCCTTCGGGGCCTTATTTATGATGTGCATAGCTTTCTATGGGGATTCTGGCCTTAGGGGAGGCTGAACAATGTACCCCCCACTGAGGACATCCGAGTTCTTGGATGGACTACCGGTGGATTTGGCTATTTTTTCTCTACATCTAGCCGGACTATCTTCAATTGCGGGGAGGATTAATTTTATTGTTACAATCTTTAATATGCGTCTAGGGGCTTTATTTTTTATGACTTTAAATCCTATGCTTATCTGGACTATATACGGGACTTCTATCCTTTTAGTGACTTCGGTCCCAGTGCTGGCCGCTGGTTTGACATTACTGCTTTTGGATCGTCATTTTAGGACAAGGTTCTACTACCCAGAGGGAGGTGGGGATCCAATCCTTTGGCAACATCTTTTTTGGTTCTTTGGCCATCCTGAGGTCTATATTTTAATCCTCCCGGCTTTTGGGGTGATTTCTCATATTTTAAGTCGCTCCTCATCTAAGCTCCATGTGTTTGGAAAGGTGGGGATGGCATGAGCTAGAATAGGAATTGCATGGATGGGATTCCTAGTTTGGGGTCACCACATGTTTGTAGCTGGATTGGATATTGACACTCGGGCTTACTTTACAGCTGCCACCTTAATAATTGCAGTCCCAACCGGGGTAAAAGTCTTTAACTGGCTGGCCACCATTTTTGGTGGGATGTACCGGTTAAAGGGGACACATGTCTCTACCTTTTGGGCGTTAGGGTTTGTCCTACTGTTCACTATTGGTGGGCTAACTGGGGTCATTCTGGCTAATGCTGCTTTAAGCACTCTATTGCATGATTGTTATTTTGTGGTTGCTCATTTTCACTATGTGCTATCCATAGGGGCAGTTTTTGCAATTTTTGGAGCATTTTGGTTCTGGTTCCCATTTTGAACAGGCCTGGTGCCTCGAAAGGATTTGGCTTTAACCCACTTTAGGGTAACTTTTATTGGTGTAAATTGCACCTTCTTCCCCATACATTGATTGGGAATATCAGGAATACCCCGACGCTATCAAGACTACCCAGATGTGTTTTCACTTTGACATGCAATCTCAAGCTTAGGGGCCTATACCTCATTCTTAGGTTTGGGCTACTTTATTACAGCTATCTGGGAAGCAGTGTTGGTGGAGCGCCCGCTTCTATTTGCTTTTTTCCTACGAACTGAGTCCGAATACTATGGCACTGGGGCAGGTGAGGGAAACACTGTTCTCCCCCCAGCAGCACACACCTGCACCCAGGAAGCCTTCTTTGTACGAATAAAGCATAAGGAGAAGAAGCCTTACTACATTCCAAATATTATTTGGCGCTGACTTAGTAAGGAGTTTAAGCCTCATAATATCAAGTTTGCCCCACCCAAAGGGTTGTATGGGGAGCAAGAAGTGTAAGGTGCTACCAGCCTTCAACATTGCGGTTTAGTGTAAGAAGCACACAAAGTTTTGGTTTTTGGAGTTGGGTAGGTGCCCAAACCGCAATAAGGAAATTCGCCCCTGGTTTCTATTTGGCGTTGACCTAGCGGTCAGAGGCACTAAGGCATGGTAGTTTGGTTTGAATTTGAGCCTCCCCAGTGGACTCGCGAGCGCTCCAGTGAGTAGAAACGTTAGTAGGAATGTTTTATGTCCGGACGATTAGGGGCTAGACCCTCAGCAATTCTTCTGCACCGGTACAGGGAACGGCATCAAGGCTATCACGACGTCTAGGGTGATCCACTACACCAGTCATGAGGCGTTCAAACAGCAACCCAAGTTGGCTGGCATGTACGTTAGTCTGTCGGGGTAAAGGACGAATGCCAGCAACCGCGGCTAAATTCACACGGAGACTTGCGGGTTGAAAGGGGCTTGGCGAGGGAAATCAGGCCCAGACCAGCCTTGGGGATGCCCGCATGCCGGCGAGATTCAAATTACCGGCAGAAGAGACAGTTAGACGCAGAAGAAGTATAGTTTCGGAAGAGTCATGTTCATAGCAAGGGTGAAATCAGAGCTTGAATAAAGAGTGCCTACAGACTCTAGTAGTTGAAGCTGTGAAATCCGGAGAGTCAACCGGGATTCGGTACCCCGCTAGTCCCGGACGTTAATTACGCTTACCTCTCCCAGGCTAGGGCATTGTGAACAAGGACATGTGAGATATTAGAGTTTGCAAGCTACCGGATGATTACGGGCAGTACAAGGCTTAAAATTCGAAGGGGTAGACGGCTTTCCGAGGGTATTAGGGGAGCTTGATCTTTAATCCGATGACCCCCGTTTCACCTTACTTCGACTAGTGGCGGGCGAGGACTCAGTGCCACAATACTCCCCGTCTCAGGTGTCATATCGCTGTCTAAAGCTTATAGTGCGAGCGAGCTAAAAGTGTTGCCCTATTCCTAGAGAACAATGGGTGCCCCAAACTAGTGGTTTAAATCACTAGTAGGATCGGTGTGCGCGAGGCTTATGTAAACGGGGAGGATAGCCAGTAGTGGCCTAACCCCATCTTTGGAGCTGGAACCATCCAAAGAGTTTTAAGAATGAAGACAAGTAGACAGGTCCCTCATGTTGAAGGCCACGGTTGAGCTACAATAGGCCTATATTAAGCTAACGAAGTGTGGTTGAAATGGCCACAGGAAGCAGGACTTGTAAGTAATATAAGTTTAGGAAACTCATATGAATATAATCCTAACGGATCGTGTACTAACCGCCCATCACCCGGAGGGAAACCATTGGTAAGTTGTAACAAGGTAGGCTTACGGGAACGTGTGCCTGAAATGGGGTAGACCTTGGTGGTAGCCAATAGCTTCTAACTATTCAGCTGGTGGGTTCGATTCTCCCCCTATCCCTGGTCAAAATTCACAACAAGACAACTATTGTCCCCCGGTACTCATGGGCCCGGGTTGGCCCGTCAGCCTGGCCCATCTGCGTGGTTATTGGCCTGGTGGCACTATTTGTAAACTTGGCTTTTGGGTTTCATGGTTTAACTAGGAAGACAGGCCTTTGGGGTGGGAGGCTGATTATTCTGTTAACCCTTCTCCTACCTTTAGGAGCTTGGTGGGATAGTTTAAAGCTGGAGACCCTAGTGGGAATGTCCACAGCCCAAGAGTTGAGAAACTTGAAGATGGCTTTTGCCCTGTTTATTTGGTCAGAGTTATTTTTCTTCGTGGGGTTATTTTGGGCGTTCTTTCATAGGGCATTAAGACCCTCAGATGAGTTGGGGTGCATGTGACCTCCTATTGTGGGGATCATGCCAATAAATCCATATAGGCTACCCACAGTAGGGTTAGTCATCTTGGTGAGTTCTGGATTTTCTATCAACCTTGCTGTAAAATCCGTGAAAGCCGGTAGGGCACTCTATAGAACTATAGTGGTGACTGTCCTCCTGGGGTTGGCCTTCACCTGTCTGCAGGTCTATGAGTATGTGAAGGCTGGATTTACCATGCAAGATGGGATCTATGGGTCCTGTTTTTATGTAATTACAGGGTTCCATGGCCTTCACGTAATTGCTGGGACACTTTTCAACATGTTTTGCTTGAAAAATATGGTGGCAGGAGATTATAGTCGGAGTCAGATGACAACACTTCAATTAGCTGCGTGGTATTGGCACTTCGTGGACCTAGTATGAATCTTTGCCTACTTAATGATTTACGTCTGGGGAAATTGGGGTTGCTATAAAACGGTAATTGGCTACTACAGACCTTATCACAGCATTGTTCTACTAGTGACAGGGTTTGTTCTACCAGCACCTCTCCACCTTCTAATCCCCGGTTTACATCGGTAGTCCGTACCTGGACCAAGGACATGGCTTTAATCTGGTTTTTTTTTTTTTTTCATCCTACCCCCCTTTGTGGTAAAAGGTCTAGCTTGACTTCCCAGGGGGATTAGCAAGTGAGCGGCCAGATATGGATGGTTAGAGTGTCATTGGACACTCCCCCTAGATACCAGTATTTTCGCCAAGAGCTATTTGGTTTATTTGCTCAGTTTTACTTACTGGTTTGGCAGTCTGTTTTTATATGTGCTTTATCCAGAGTCAGGTTTGCACTAAGGGTTGGCCTATGAAGTCAGATTTTTCTCGCCTAGGTTCAAGATTCCGGGATGGTATTAAGCCTCAAGCCTAATGATAAAGCCTAAACTTATTAGGTCCTAAGCTTGTGCTTAGTGTGCAAGTTAAAGCTTGCAGGCTTTGGGTAGTAAACACCCTCCATGTGATTCAGGCTTTACTCTTTTCTCTCAGCTTCTGCTTTTTACTCACATATCAAAGAGGGATAAGCTGGAGGCTCTATTGAATAGGGGTAGGGTTGGATTATACATCTTGCTGCCTGTTGGGCCTATCAGCGCTTATTATTGCCTTGAGGGGGCTTAGTAGGATGGAGATAGCTAGGATGGAGATAACTAAGTGCTGTATTAGTCTAACCTTAGCTTTGTCTCTCACCTTTTTAAGGAGGGATTTGTTGTGGTTTTATATTGGATTTGAGGCTAGGATAATTCCAATAGTTTATATTATCTTACGGTGGGGGGCGGCTAAGGTTCGTCTGTTAGCAGCAGGGTATATGGTAGCTTATACTCTCTTTTCCTCTCTTCCTCTGCTCTGGGCTATTATTTGTTTGGAGGTAGAGGTGGGTGGTACAAGGATATTTTTTCCAGGAGTGCGCCCATTTGAGGGGGCTATATACAGGTTTTGGTGGACTATATTAGTCTTAGCGTTCCTAGTGAAATCTCCCCTATATCCATTTCACCTGTGACTGCCCAAAGCCCATGTGGAGGCTCCAACTTGGGGGTCAATAATCCTGGCCGGGGTTACACTAAAGCTTGGTACCTATGGATTATTTCGAGTCTGTACAATATACCCCTGGCCGAACATTTACGTTATCTCTGTAATCACCGCCCTAGGTGTTTGGGGCGCCATCTACAGGAGATTTATTTGCCTGCGCCTAAGAGATATTAAGGAAACAATCGCCTATGCTTCGGTTGGTCATATGGGGATAGTTGTTGCAGGTATTGTAACTGGCTCATCTTGGGGTTGGGATGGTGCTTTTGACATGATACTAGCTCATGGATTAACCTCATCATTACTGTTTGCTTGTGCAGGGGTGATAGTTGATCATTCAGGCTCTCGTGGGTATATTTACAATCGCGGGTTTATAAATATCTGTCCTAAGCTCTCGGTATTTATATTTATTGCGTGTATAGCCAATTGCTCGTTCCCACCTTTCCCCAGGTTTATTGCTGAACTAGGCTTAGTGGGGGGGGTTGGTTCATTTAATTGATTTAATTTTGTGCTATGCTTCTTTATCGGAATGTTGACTACCGTGTATAGATTACGTCTATACTTGGCTACCCAACATGGGAGGAGTCCAAGACACTTACGCCCAATTAGCCGGGTAGCCAATGGACCGGTCTACGTAAGGTTGATTGGTCACACAGTGTTCCTCCTACTACTATCTTTTATGCGGTAGAAGCAGGCTTAAGCATTGCATTGCGTGGGGGTAGTTTATTAGAATGGGGTGTTGAAGCCACTCAGGTGGTCTTACAGGCCTCCCCACTTGCCTCTACATGTGTGTTGGGGTAGTTTATTTAGAATAGCAAGTTGTGGCCTTGCAGGTGGAGTTTATCTCTCCCTCCGACTTGCAGCAGATTTAAGACCTGTGTGGGGCTATAGATTAAGAGATTACGAGTTTCCAAAACTTGAGGTGCAAGTGTCAGTCTTGCTAGCCCCTGCCTAGAGGAATCTAAGTCTAGTAGTTATAGATTTGCTTAACGCATTAGTGGCCTATTTTATCCCCAAAATATAGGGCTAACCTCTATAGTAAAACTTTATTGTGAAAGGTAGGCGGTAAACTACGGATAGCATATATTAACTATATTACCTTGTGCATAATGGATTTACAAGACTCATATAGATATATTTTCCCGAAATTGAGCGAGCTACTACGTGCCTGCTAAGAGCGCATGACCTCTATGTTGCAAGATGGTGTCTAGAGCATGCAGTAGTTGTGATATTCTAGTCGCGCTTTATGTTAGCTGGTTTCCTTAGAAACCCACCGGAGTGGGGCAATTGGAGAGAAGAAACACTTATATAATGGATCTTTTAGCCAACTTGTTAGCTCTAAGGGTAAGGCTTTTATGGCAATTTGGTTAGAGGTACCAGAAGGTTAACAGAGAGACGTGGGTTTAGAGGAGCCATCAAGGACTAGTGGAGTTACGACTAGATGCCTGATACACCTGGAATCTGTCTGGGATTTGTGTCTGAATTTATTTGGAAATTTGGTGAGATTCATTTACTGAAACTATGCTGTATGTATGAGTATTCAAAGTTGTATTAGACCATAAGGTAAGATAACATATGGTATCTTATACTTGTTAGTGTATCTGAAAATAATTAAATTCTCTAACTTTGCCCTAAGGAACTCGGCAAATTTGCCTCGCACCTGTTTATCAAAGACACCGCGGGTTGAATTTGATAATTCGTTTTGTCTGCCCGGTGTCCTGCGGGATAAACGGCGGCTTTAATCGTCCTAAGGTATCGTAATTATGCCCTTTAATTGGGGGCCAGAGAATGGCTAAATGACGGGGCTACTGTCTCGGGGTTAAACCTAAAATTTGAATTGTAGGTGAACATGCCTTTATTATTGCGCGGGACAAAAAGACCCTATGAAGTCTTTACTCTTGGTGAGACTTTTATAGGCCTAGCTACTAACTGCCTTAACTTAGACTTGCATAAGAGTTCTGCTTGGGGAATGCAGTGACATATAAGAGTCTCTTCCTAGCACACGCGGCTCCCCGTGGCCGATGGCATTGTAGCACTAGATACCAGTGCAAGCTAAGGGGAACATACCGTGTTAATGAGCCAAACCCGCTAATGGGTAATTGACTAAAGGAGCAGGGTTACTCTAGGGATAACAGAGATCGTCGCATGAATAGGACACATTGAAGTGCGGGGTGGTTACCTCGATGTTGGCTCCGGGTAACTGGGTGGTAGCAGCAGCTGCCCGAGTGGGACTGTTCGTCCTTTAAAACTCCAACGTGAGCTGAGTTCAGGCCGTTGTAAGGCAGGCTGGCTTCTATCTGCGAGATAGTCTCGAATTGTACGCAAGGACTCTTGAGGCGTAGTTAATATTATTTTAAGACCGGATAGGACCCTAAGGTAGTCTGGCTCGGTGGCAGATAATGCGGAAGATTGTAAACCTTTTTATGTGGGCTTTTAATCCCACCCGGGCCTAGGGCGTTCTGTTTTAATACTAAGCACTTTTATTTTTTTCTACTTTTAATAACCACAGGTGCGATCATCTGCAGATCTTGTACAGACTTGATTGTAGGGTGGATTGGGATAGAAGTAATACTTCTATCCTTTTTCCCAGTAGTTCTTAGGCATGAGATACCCTGACTGTCAGCCTTAGGTAGGACTTCATATTTTATTGTGCAAAGCTTCAGGGGTGGGGTTTATCTGGTTAGCTGCTCAATAATATCCGCCTTAGATTCCTGGTATATGGCTATTGTAGTATTCTTGTCTCTGTGCTTAAAACTTGGGTGTTTTCCGTTTCAGTTTTGGGTGCCAAAGGTCTTTGCAGCTTTGGAGTGGGGGGGTTGTCTGATGGCTTCTGTTTGACAAAAGTACGGGCCATTAACCATTGTGGCTGGGTGCCCTGTTTTTGAAAAGCTTAAACCTTTCGTAATCTTCATTGGATTTATGAGGGTGCTTACAGGTGGGCTAATAGGGTTAGGAGTAAGCTCAGTCCGTGTTCTGATAGGATGGTCCAGAGTTACTCACTCCGGTTGAATATTAGTCTTAAGGATGGTGGATGTGTGGAGTTTAATAAAATACTTTTTTGTGTATGCCATAGTGTGTACAGCCCTCTACTCAATGTTTGAAAGTGAGAGGCTGTATCACTTCACGAAGTTTAACAGGTGTAACTCCCATCATGCCCGTGTTTGGCTAAGATTGGGGCTACTATCCTTGGCGGGGATTCCCCCCCTCTCTGGGTTCAGCCTGAAATACCTGGCGATCACCTGCCTGGTTGAAGCGGGGTACTCTTTTTTAAGGTTAGGGTTGTTGGTAATTAGGGGCCTAATAGCCTTAGCTTATACACACCTAGTTTTTGTCCTAGTTGTTCACACCTGGGACATGAGGCTCTCTGGGCCAGGGTTTACAGAGGTTAAGACTGAGGTAGCTGATATTGTGCGTCTAGTGGTCTTATGCTTAATATTGCCAGTGTTTATCTGTCTCTAAGTGATCTGGCAGGGGAAGCCAATTAATGGCGTCTGGCTGTTAACCAGAAGTGAGTGGTTAATCCCGCCCCCTGTAAGATCCTACGGCATAAGCCACTTTTATCCCCTCTCACTAAGAGGCTCTGGGATTACAAGGTTCCCACAAACTTAAATAATTGGTGGTATTTTGGATCCCTTCTAGGGTTCATGCTGGTTAATCAAATTGTGAGTGGCACTATGCTAGCTATACATTATGTGGCCCATGTGGACTACGCTTTTGACTCTGTTGTACATATTAATCGGGATGTTTATATGGGGTCACTAGTCCGTGGTTTCCATATTAATGGGGCTTCACTATTCTTTTTATTTATGTATATTCATATGGGTCGGAGAATTTACTATGGTTGTTACCGACAAGCTGGAGTGTGATATAGGGGTATAGTTTTAATACTGCTACTGATGGCTACTTCGTTCTTGGGTTATGTCCTCCCTTGGGGTCAGATATCCTATTGAGCATCAGTTGTAATCACTAGACTACTAAGGACAGTCCCCCTTTTTGGTCAAGCCTTGGTGGAGTGAATTTGGGGCGGGTTTAGTGTAGGACAGGGGACCTTGACCCGGTTCTATGCACTCCACTTCATTCTCCCATTCGTAATGTGTATTGTAACCCTAATTCATCTTGCAATTCTCCACAAGACTGGTTCTAGCAACCCGTTAGGTGTTGCGGACCTAAGGGGCGTGGGGGAGCGAAGGTTTCACCCAATGTTTTCAACTAAGGATATATTTTTTATGTTGATTGCCTTTTACTTCTTGTTAAAGATAAGGGTTTACTATACCTGAGTGTTTGTCCCTGCAGAAAACTGGATTAAATGCAACCCAATAGTAACACCAAAGCACATTAGGCCAGAGTGGTATTTCTTATGATTGTATGCCATTTTGCGGTGTGCTCCCACTAAAGAGGGCGGTGTGTTGCTAATGATTCTGGCATTGGTTTTCTTGGCTATTTTACCCATGGCCCCAAAGATGCGTTGGCAAGGTGGCGCACAGTACAGGCCATTAGCCAAACTTTTATTCATTTCTTGGGTCCTTAATTTTATGTACCTAACATGAATTGGGGGAAAGCCGGCCGAGTGGCCCTATAACGAGTCTGCGGTGCGATCGGTGGTTGGCTACTTTCTGTTTTTCCCAACCTTTATTTGGGCTATTTATCGGAAAGGTAAGAAGTTTAGGAGGTAAATCTAGAACCTGCTCAACGTGGGTGCCTAGAGTTGGTTGATAAATACTAATGCTATCCAGGTTTAAAAACTGTCGGCTTTATAGCCGAAGCTAGTCAACAGTGGCTGATAGCCATAATGTTACAGTGAGGGTCAACCTACTATATGAAGCCTATATCCTCATCTGCCGCCCTGAGGCAGTGATTATTTGAGTTCATTATAACAGTCAACTGCGGCGTGTTTAGGATTGTTCTATCTAGGTTTGTCATGGCTGTGAGGTGTGGTCATTTAGTGGGCCATTGCCGCAAGTGAGTGAAGTATGAACTGTTAGAGTGAACATGGACCGTAATTCCGGCCCTACTAGTGGCTTGGATTGCTTCTGCTAGATTTTATGTTCTTTATGCTAATGGGGAGCATAAGGAGCCTACCCTTTTTCATAGAGTGATTACTGGCCATCAATGATACTGGAGTTATAAATACGGTAAAGTAACTGATGGCGAATTTAAAGGGTTTGAACATGACTCATATGGGCTGCTCTTAGACGCGCCAGATGGCGAAGCGGATGTTACCAGCCTAGAGCGTGGTGATATATACTTAATATCAGTTGATGCCCCTTTTGTAATGCCTTGTAAAGTACCTGGGGAGCTTTTAGTGACATCAGATGATGTGATTCACTCTTGAAGGGTACCTGCTTTGGGTCTTACAATTGATGCAGTACCTGGGCGGTTAAATCGATCTTCTATTTATGCTACGACCCCTGGGGTAGCTTATGGGCATTGTCGAGAGTTGTGTGGGGTTAATCATCACGCTATGCCTATTGTAGTGGAGATTATCTCAGCGAGGACTTATCTTAAATTCCTTGACACTGAGTAATGCTTGGTGCTATCTCTGGTTGGCAGGGCCCCCCCTTGATGCGGTGGGTGTGGGGGTTCAAATCCCTCTGGCGCCTTACTGGCTGGCTAGGTTAAAAAGACTGTCGGGCTCATGACCTGAAGGTATCCTTGGTTGGTTGCCGGCTATAGTTTGGGGGGTTGGTGAATATATCATGCCTGTTTGTCACACAGGAGTTACTAGGGTTCTGGTACCCCCCTGGAGTGATACAAGCAGTTAAGAATATTTTTATGGCGATATTTCTCCTCTGATTTGGGCTGTCATTTAGATTCCAGATCAACCTGTTGATCATCATTGGTTTCTACACCTTGAATGAGCGAGTTATTTTGTCCCTAATTGGAGGGCGACAATCACCGGGAGTTGTAGGCTTTCGGGGGATTTTGCAACCCCTTAGGGATGGGGCTAAATTAGCTATAAAAGACCTAATTCGACTTAGTAGGAGTAACCATATTGTTTATTGTATATGTCCAACATTTAGACTGGGCTTAGCTTTTGCAGCGTGGAGTGTGTTCCCATTCTGGGGGACTTACTCGATAGAAGTGGGGGCTCTGCTACTACTATGCTTTGTAAGGTTAAGGTCTGTGCCTATCATACTAGCGGGCTGGGCTTCCAATAGGAAGTATTCACTTTTAGCTAGAGTCCGCGCCTTAGCTCAGGCCATTTCATATGAGGTGGTCTTAGGCTTGCTGTTGTTCTTCCCCCTCCTTTTCAACCGAAGATTTGAGCTAACCACCACTACTTCACCAATAATCAAAGTATGGTTGGCCCCAGCCTACCCACTACTGTTTGGTATGTGATTAGCCTGTGTTCTGGCTGAAACCAATCGGGCACCGTTTGACCTGGTTGAAGCTGAGTCTGAACTGGTTTCAGGGTACAATGTAGAATATGGGGGCTTACATTTTGCCCTTTTCTTTATGGCGGAGTATTCAAATATACTCCTATTTAGTGTGGTAACCACTAGCCTGTATCTAAATGACAGGTTCTTCTGCTTTAACCCTCCAGTTCAGGAGGCATGATTTATAATTAAAGCGTTCTTAGTAAGAATTTTCATTCTTCTCTGCCGTTCAGTGTTCCCGCGCTTGCGGTTTGATCAAGTTATAATATTAATATGGAAGGGGTGCTTACCTATAACCATCACTTTCTATTTTATCTTTTATATTGTGTTTGGACTGTAGGTAAAGGAGCATTTTAGTTTGCTATATGGGCCCTATACCTACGGAGGGGCAGTGTCTTGAAAACTTTGCTACGACGTTCGACTCGTCGTGGGGCCTTGCCCCCCCATAGTACTATGGGGGGGGGGGTAGGGGGGGGGGGTAAAGAATCTACCCATGGCCGCAGTAGGCTATGGTTAGACCTGTATATGTGAATAACATATACAATGCTTACGTGGCTGGGTGAGAGGTGTGTGTGCACACACACTAACACACCTCTCTATCTCACCCTAGTCAAGTGCCATCGTAGATTCAGTAGAGATGAGGGTAAAAATGGTGACTTTTGGTTATGTTGATCCAAGCCTCCTAACTTTAACGGGGCTAAACTTTATACTGGGGATTTGGCTGTATAAAAACCCTAGTAAGGTCAAAAAGGTGATGAAATTTGAAAAATTCACTTTCTCAAAATTATGTGGATTAAAAGTAATTTGACAGCGTTTAGGATAGCTAGAGGTGGTGGAGGTGAAAATGATGATTTTCAGGTAAAAATGAAAAAAGGTATTGGGCAAAAATAGCTAAACTTTATACTGGGGATTTGGCTGTGTATATATAAGAAAACTGGACCCCCCCTTGGGTAGACTCCAGGTTTGAGTCTTAAAAAGTGAGCCTCAAACGCAATTATGTAGGTGTGTAAGATCTTAGTGTCAAGGAGAAACACAGTTAAGGAACTAAAAAGTGGGGTGATTTTTATTAATTCCCCAAACTTCAGGTTTGAGCCCCAAATGCAATTATGTAGGTGTGTAAGATCCTAGTGTCAAGGAGAAACACAGTTAAGAGGGCCCCACCAATGGGGATTTGTGAGAATCTGAAAAGGGTCCGCCGAGGTTTCCAACCATATAAGAAAACGTGAAAAAGAGGAAAAACCCCCAATTTTAAGGAACTAAAAAAGGGGGGGTGATTTTTATTAATTGACCCAAGTTGAAAAGAAAACCCGTAGACTATAGCAAAATATTTTAGTGAAACCTTATAGGGGCCCGGTGGTGAATTTATCATAAGTGTCTGCAAAACACAAGTAGCGCTCACAGCGCCCGGGCCTGGTGAAGAAGCTGCACTTTTTTCCTAAATTGATTCGTCGCCTAGTCTGGTTGAGTTATGTTGGCTGTATGAAGAGGTCCGCCCTGTTTGAAGCAGTGTGGCAGAAATACCCTTTATAAATTCTGGTGGGAGGGTATGGGAAATAAATCCTTATTAGACCACCCTGAGCTGGAGGAGGTCGAGGAAGGTCTCTTTTGTGTAAAGCGAAAGCAAAAGAGGCAATCTATTATTAACAATTTGTGGGGTGGTGAAGCTGTTGACATCAGTTGTTATTATTGGGAGATCTTACTATATGTACTGACCCAACCCAGGGATCAAAAAACTTATATTTGTTGCTTCTTTAGCCCTTGTAATTGCCTATTATAATGTTAGTCTGGCTAGATTATACAGATCAGTGGGCTCATCCCCCAAGGGACCAGGTTTACCTGGGCCAGACTATCAGTGCCTTAGTCTTTGCTGGGGTTATAGATTAACTTAGATCATGAGTTTTCAAAACTCAGAGTGCAAGTACAACCTTGTTGGCCCCTTAATAACTATCAGGCTTAAGCATTGCAAGATGTGCCCTGCTTACAACAGGGAGAACTCATTAACTTGGGCGGCCTGAGCCTCCAGTCATGGTGCCTTAGTCTAAGTTAGGACACCCAGCTTGCAACTGGGTAGTGGTAGTAAATATCAGGTGCCTATGGGTTTTCAATATCTTGATATTTCCCATGTTTATGAGAGGTACCTTAAATATTTAAATAAAACTAAACTATATGGGAGTGAGGGGCACATTAAGGCTATTTGTTCTATAGATACCAAAGACCTCAGTATCTTAGATCAAGACTTGATGAAGTGCGGTGCGGCTATTTATATGCGCAGAATATATAAGGGTTTATCTCAACTTGATGAAGATAACTCAGTATGTTTTATCTACTCTATCTTCGAGGATTACCCGGATATCTACAAGCACTTGTATAACCTTAAGATAAAGCAAGTAGATTGGCCTAATATATACCATGTTTGTTGGACAGATTTATTAACCTATAAGTTCAAAGATAACCCTGAGTATGATAGCAGTTACTATACGAGATTAGACCGTATTAGTGCTTGGGATGTGCATAAGTGTTATCTTCTTTGGGTCCATCGCCACTTCTTTGAGGGGTGAGAGAAGAAAGAGATTTGGGTGGAAAAAATCCTTGAAATAGAGGGCAATAGTCTCTCTGGTAAGGATCAGCAGATAATTAAGGCTTTAGCTCTAGTTAACTTGCGCACATTAGCTGCTAGACATCACTTTATATCTAAAGCGGACATCAGGGCAATTTTCCCCGATGACTTAGGCCATGTGCTATCTAGTGTAAAAAAAAACCAGTACTCGCGTAAGGAAGGGGTGAATAAGTATAATATTTACCTAGAGGATCTATTTAAGTTTTACTGTGACCCTATGGACCCTATTAGAGATTGAGGTGAGGATTGACTATCCAGCAAAGTTAGGGTTTGAGATGTGTTTATTGTATACTACCGCTTTATTAACACCTATAATTATTGTTTGTGGAGACCCCCATTTAAGATCCCCTTTAGGCTTTATAACCTTGAGGGGTATAACGCCCCCCAAAAGATAATACTTAAGCATAAGGCCTGATTTATAACACGGGTTTTGAATGCTAACTTGGCTAAGTTAACCCATAGGCAAAAGGCTAAACTGTTTGATGGTATAGGGCATATTCAACTTTACTTAGAGGGTATGCACAATGAGCAACTCCTATATGGGCCGTTTAAACCTTTAATGGTTAAAGATTTTAGTAAGTTTATCTTGCAGAAAAACCCTAATAGGCCCTCCTTTTCAGGCTTTACTGCGGTAGTAGAGGTATATATGCCCGTTTTAGGCACGGGAGACGGGGTGCAAGCCCCCCGCGGTAGCGCATACCCTGAGTGTCAAGACGGGAATTAGTGTAATTAGCATACTCGTCTTGGGAACGTGAGGTCGGGGTTTAAATCTCCGATTCCTGATTAAGCTGGGGTGGCAGATAAATGCAGCAGATTTAAGACCTGACCATGGGCTTAGAAAAGCCCCCCCGGCAATCAACTTCTAGGGGGGGCTAGTGAAACCCTATCACGCCTAGCTTTCAATTGGGAAATACTGAGATTAGATTCAGTGCTCCCCTAGATAAATTTTCGAAGCGACCTTAGGCCTCTCCTCCTGAGGAGTAAGGGTCACTATTTATTCACTAATTTTTACTATGACGGATGGTTTGGCGTGGTATTAGTTCTTGTTACTATGTGGTTATTTGTACCACTATTTAAGCCTTGTGGGGTTTGGATGTCTGGCTTTCAATCAGCCTTTAAGGCTCTCCACCAGTTTAGAATAGCTCAGTGTGCGATATATGTGCCTTGTGGGGGAAAGGGATTAGGTTCTTATTTCTCCGGTATTTTCATTATTTTAATTGTATTTAACCTTGTGGGGCTGGTACCTCTAGGTGTGGCTTACAGTGCACACCTGTTCATAACCTTACCCCTAGCGTTAGTTACCTGGGCTAGCTTAGTGGTAAAGGGGTTTTGAAACCGACGACTATTCTCTTCTAGGGAATTTTTGTCATCATCCATCCCGCGCTATTTGGCTATTCCATTCGCCTGTATTGAAATCCTTAGGCATATTATCCGCCCTCTTACATTATCCGCCCGTTTGAGGATTAATGTAATGGCAGGCCATATGCTTTATAAGAGGGTCCTGGCTTGGGCTGGAAAGTTAGCCACAGCTGGGGCATATTACAAAGCTGGCCTTGTATTTAGGGCAGCAATAGGGTGTTTTGCTGCTGAGCTGTGTATCTGTTTTATTCAGGCTTTTGTGTTTTTTATCCTGCTAAATGTTTACTGTGAGCAATACAGTAAGCCCCAAGCCTAGTTAATAAATACATTATCGGGGGTTAATGTGATTAGCATACTTGTTTTGGTAGCTTGAGGTCAGGTCTTAAGCCCTGACTCCCGATGTATGGCTATTTTGCTCTCTTTATGGTTAGTTTTCTTGGTTTTGAACATTATCTTATTAATTACCCGAAAAAAGCACCTACTCTCTATTTTACTCTCCCTTGAGACTCTCAGATACCTAGGCGCAAGCCTTTATGGGTTAGTGTTCAAGGCTAGCTCTCTCTGGTTTTTAGGCCTGGTTGCCGCCTTTAGGGCTATTGAGGCAGCAACTGGTTTGGTCCTACTGGTTTTACTTATTCGTTGGTCAGGAAATGATCGGCCTTGTTGGTTGCACCTATCAGACCTTTAGGCCTCCCCCACTTAACCAGGCCCTGGTGGTGAATTTATCATAGGTGTCTGCAAAATACAAGTAGCGCCCAAGGCGCCCGGGCCTGGTCAATATCAGAGCGTTTTTAGCCATTATTAGCATTGGCATATTAAGCATGGGCCTAGCTTGTAGCTCTCCTATGCAGCTAGCTGGAGCTTTGATTGGGTTTTTCATTGCCTCTTCATGTCTGGTGGCACTGGAAGTTCACCCTTGGGTGGGGTGTATTTTATTTTTAATTTATGGAGGAGTTCTGCTTGTTGCTTTTCTTTACGTTTTGGCTATAGACCCAGCCCCAGACACCCGAATTAGGGAAATAGAATGGAAATACCTTTGGTTGGTGCCTGGGGTTATAGCCTTGGGTTGTGTTTTCCTGGCCTTGGTGTGGGGGGTGAAGGGTGATACCCGAATTATTTTCCTAGAGAGGGCTAGTGGTTACTTTTTACCCATATTCTACCAAAGTAAGCTTACTATGCTAGTAATCGTTCTAGTTAGATTGGGCGGCAGCATGATTACAGCCATTAAGCTGGTGCCATCACACCAGGGGGCTATGCGTCCTATAACTGGACTAGACTTTAAGCGTATAGGGTTCAAAAGATCTGATTTCAGCCAAAAATCTTTAAGAAAGAAGAAGGCAAAGATTTTTTGATCCCTGTAGCATAAGGCTTATGTTAGGGATAGATCTTGGTGGTAGCCAATAGCTTCTAACTATTTAGCTGGTGGGTTCGATTCTCCCCCTATCCTTGATTTCTAACTATGCTGTCTTCCACAGGTATGGCCCTGGGTTTTATTTTAAGGCTGGTGGGCTCAATCACGCTGAGAAGTCCCATATTATGGATGCTTATAGGATGATTGAATTGGTGCCAGGCCGTTTATTTAAAAAAAAGGCCCAGTTTGATTATGGTTATTTTTTTGGTGAAGCAGCTTTTGTCTTTGATTACCCTCATGATGTACTCCCTCAGCCGTTGGAGGCATTTGGTTGAGAGGGGCTAGAGGTGAACTTGTTCTCCGGATATGTTTTCTCAAAGCATGGCCGTGGTGACTATGCCTGCCTACCCTCAGAGAACTATAGGCGGTTTTATGTGGTAATAATGCAGCAGATATGGCATAGGCAAGCTGAATTAGAGGAAGTGGAGTTAGGGTTATTTCGGGTAGTTTATAACACCTGACAGCTTCGCTATAATCACTGTTGGTTTAAACCCAGCCCTCCCTTTATAAGAGATTGTAAGGGGTGGTATTGAGTCCAAGTCCCCAATTATGTTCATCGACATAAAAAGTATATCCTAGGCAATGTGGTAACCTACAAAAATCGTCGTGCTCGCTGGAAGTTTAAGTGCCCATATTAAATACTGGCCAAACTCTTGTTCACTTGGGGTCGGAGCTCTAAACCTATGGAGGGGCAGTGTTTAGAAATTTTGCTATGATGTTCGATTCATCATAGGGCTTGATAATTGGAAATATCTACTTACCATATCTGCTTTTTCCTGGTATATTGGTGGATTGGACGGTTAAGCCTTCCTGTCCGATTTGCTGAATATGGTTCAGGGGGTTTTATATCTCACTGATATTCTACACTGCAGTAGCCTCCATCCTTAGGACAGAAAACAACTGGACGGGCGAGGTTAAGAATGAGAATCAATCAAGGCCCTATGAGTGTGGCTTCAAACCCCTAACACCTCAGCGGGTTCCATTTTCATTGCGATTTTTTCTAGTTAGTATTTTATTTGTTATTTTTGATGTAGAGGTTGTACTAGTGTCAAGACTAGTGATTATTTCCCATATGGGTATTTGGTGGCATTTTCACTACTCCCTATTTTTTTTCCTAACCTTCCTATTTTACTCTCTAGTATATGAGATTGTGAAGGGGGCCTTGGATTGAGCGCCTGTTAGATTCACTGTGGATGGATGGTGGGCAGGCTCAATCCAAAAAAAAGCAGTGTAGGTGTGTCACCCTATACAATTAAAGGCTGGTAGTTTAATAGAATTCTAAGTTTCGGCCTTGGAGGTGTAGGTGAAATCCTGCCCGGCCTATCACAACCATACCCAAATTTTCTTGGTTGAACCTTGTAGGTTGCCGGGTTTTATCCGGAGAACCAGGTGAACTGGACCAGGCTTAGTGTTATATGCTCCTCATCCTATTATTTTAAGTAGTTGGTTATCTGGGCCTTCTTGCCCAATTTGATGGGCTCAGCTTTGAAGGTTTTATATTTTTCTTGGGTTCTATGTCCTAGTGGCTTTGACTTTTAAGAAAGAGATAATTAGAGCTAAATGGGCTCAGACTCCATTTCCATTTGGGTTTTTTTTAACCCTTTTGCTCCTGGTGTCATTAGATGTGTGTGCTCTGTCCTACTCTGTATTTTACTTGCTGGTGGAGTACGGTTCTGTGAAATTACTAGCCCTTTGGGTTTTAAAATTCCCACTGAAGCTGGTGGTATTTTACTTGGGGGGGAAAGTAATTTCAAAATATCCTAAGGTTCGGATGTTTTGGTATAAATGAGCCTCCAGTCTGTGGGGTCTTTTATATACCCTAAGGTTTATTATCATTGTAGTCCTCTCATTCATTTTTGTACACTTAGTGGTGGTGGACTATGGCTGGGGGGGTTTAGGAGTTTTTATGATACTTAATCTTGGTTTGAAGATTGGGGCTTATATAATATTACGACGTTTAACCTGGGGGGGAAGCCAATTAATGGCGTTCGGCTTTTGACCGAAAATAAGTGGGTAATTCCGCCCCCTCCAAATCAGCCCTGCTAGTATATTGAGTATTCTTGTCTTCCAAACAGGGGGTCCACTGACTGGTGGGCGGGGCTTGACTTCTTATGTAATTTTTATAATTTTTATAATAATTTTAAGGGCTAGCCTGCTGGGTGGCCTTCCAACAGGCTGGTTAAACCTTAGTATAGGGTCATTAGGTAGGAGGCCTATTACCCTTTCCCTAGTTATTAACTCTTACAGTCTCATGTTTAGGGCATTTGTAGGTTTGATTAGGGTGAGGGTAATATTATTTAGGGCGGACTACATAGCCTTAGAAAGGTTTAAACCACGGTTTTATTATTTAGTTGGGTTTTTTGTGCTTAGAATAATCAGCCTGATCTTTATACCTCACTTCCCCGGAGCTATGTTGGGTTGAGATTGCTTAGGTATGTCTAGGTTTCTATTAGTGAGCTACTACAAATCCGGAAAAGCCTCCAAGGGTGCGAGGTTAACGGCTCTATCTAGACGTGTTGGCGATATAGTCTTAGTAGTATTTATGTGCATCAGACTATCAGGCATCAGATTTTCCAGACCCTCCAGACTATCAGGCATGAGCATAACTTTTTTAGTAAGCGTTCTTCTAGTGGTGGGAGGTTTCAGTAAGAGGGCCCAAACTCCTTTTAGTAGTTGGTTACCAGCAGCTATAGCAGCACCAACCCCAGTATCAGCCTTAGTACACTCATCAACATTAGTTACGGCTGGGGTATATCTGGTAATTCAGAATTATAGCATCCTAAACCTTGCAGGCCCTTGCATATTAGTAGTGGGTGGGTTGAGGACAGTGATCCCTAGCTTATTAGCCTTGTGGGAGTGTGATTTGAAACGTATTGTAGCCTTGTCCACCTTAAGCCAGTTAGGGTTTATATTCTTATGCTTAGGGTGTGGGCTTAAGGATTTAGCTTTTATTCACTTACTCACCCACGCTGTGGTCAAGGCACTACTGTTTATCTGTGTGGGGGTGTTAATTAATCACAGCGGGCACGCTCAAGATATTCACTTCCTGGGTGGAAGACTTTCTCAATTGCCGGTGGTGGCTGCGGGTTTACTATTTAGACTGGCTGGCTTAGTGGGTGCACCTTTTTTTGGGGCATACTATAGCAAGCATATAATTGAGTCAAATATTGCTGCATATGGGCTAGGGTGAATAGGGCTAGGGTTATTCTACTTGAGTGTAGCCTTAACTGTAGCCTATAGGGTTCGGATCTTAGTTACTTCTGCACTAACGAGGGGTGCTAATTTCACCCATCGCGCCTGAGGAAAAAAGAAGTCATACTGGTATAGATATGTGGCTATTGGCTTGCTGTGCTTTGCCTTGATGGGGGTAATCCCACTTACTTGCCCTCTTCTGGGGGTTATTGTGGGAATTAGGAATCTTGATTCTGGCATACTAATAGAGTCTATGTTCATAGCAGGATGCTTAGTAGGTGTAATCTTCCCCAGCTTAACTACTGGTGGGCCAGATCTCCTGTTGGATGAGCCTCTAGACTGTGTCAAAGAGGAGGCCGGGGAAAAGAGGAAGGAGGTTTTAGAATTCTGCGAGTCAGGGTGGCTAGAGTATTGAGGAATTATAGGGGCATATAATGTTTTTTTGATCAACTTTTGGTGGGTTGAAAAAATAGCCCAGAGGAAGGCCAGGAGGTTTCCAGAGTTGGTTGCTGAGAAGACCGAAGCTCGCTTAGGGCCCGCCTTTAAAGCACTAAAGAAGGTTTTCGGGTAGCTTATAGGTGCTGCGGAAGCTTTAAAGAAGCATTGGTTTTGTAACCCGAATATGTGGATAGTAAGTTCCACCCGCGGCTTACACTGACCCCCCTGTAAGGGTTGCTATAATATTAGCGGAAAGAGGGTTTAACCTCCTGTGTATTTGAAGTTTAGCTTCATCACCATTAAATACCCCACGTGG